TTTCTTTCTGAAGGGCTTGCGGTTCATTACAATTACACCAAAAGCTTTCAGTGAACTATTGAAGCTATCGAGAGAGTACCAAATGCTGACGGTGACGAAGGTGTACGACTTTCGGTGGACGCGGAGCCAACAAGTTCATTCGAACAGCGTAACGAGTCTAAGGTTAAAGAAGCGTTCGCCAACTTTGATAGATATAGCATTGCAAGCAAATAGAGCAGAGAGCTTACTCTTTCTTTCTATTAGAGTCGCGAGCTTGTTGTAGTCGGTCCTAAAGGCTAAAGGGAGAACCTTGCTGCTTACTTGCTATATCCCCGCGTTCTTGCACGGCTCGGCTCGTTCTTCGAGCCCTGCTTCTCCTTTCCCCCTCTCTCCGTTCTATCGTCCAAAACAGGCCGTATGGAGTATAGCCAAGTGGTAAGGCATCGGTTTTTGGTACCGGCATGCAAAGGTTCGAATCCTTTTACTCCAGATTATGAACACCCGATCGGATCTGTCAAGAACGAGCTGACGACTACAGGGGAAGCGGCTGACTGCAGTCCCTGAGCCTAGCTTGTAGCAAGCCAAAAGTTTGACCTGTCTTCTTAGCGAACCCTTCTGACTACTTTACCCGAGATCACTGCTTGCTTGCCTATGCTTGCCTTATTTGGCCTGCTCCCTTACCACTTCCTGCTCTAACCCGTCTTCTGACCTATATGCTTGCACCTTACTCCCCCTATCTCTAAAGCTACTCTTATCGGCCAACTACTGCTTTTTGCTCTTACCGCTTCTTGTGCAGCTACGACTACTTACCTTTCGCCTTTATTGATTCTTTTCAAAGGCTTACCTTTCTTTGAAAAGATTGGGATCCTTGCCTATGATTACTGTCTGACCTGCTTTATTACCTCACCAACTCACTTGGACTACTGCTCATTCCCTCGGGGAACTTTCGCTAGAATCATGAAAATGCTAGAGTCAAGTAAGGCAGTAAAGCACAGACATGGCATGCGGAGAATAGGTTTTAACAGATGATTCTTTAAGACCTTATTATGTAACAGCTCCTTCATGCTTTAGCCGATAGAGAAAACAGATAGGTTACAAAAGGACAAACCTTAGATAGCTACAGGGAGGAAGGGTAGCTTTCTTTCTAGCTTCCAAGAAGGCTAGCAGCGGATCTTCCTTATTCTACGATGCAACTATTGCTCCTTCCTTTCAGGAAAGCGCTTAGTCTTAGTCAGTCCATCTTCACTTCACTATTCACTCTAAAGTAAGAACAGATTTCCTCGATTAAAATCATATCCAATCTTAATCTTCCTGCTAAGCCAATCCCCAGTACAAGCAGATCTTATTAGATATGCGAAAAGAAAAGGTATTCTAAATTACTCGACCCTTAACACGCTTACCTATGATTGGCGAATCTCGCAATCTTTGATCCCGTCTGATGAAACCCCAAATCATAATCTTGTTATGAGGAACTCTTTTTTTCAGGCATATCGAGAAGAGAGAGAGGAAATAGCAAAGAATCATTCGGCGCGTAGTGAACTGCCAGATAGATCAGCACAGCTAGGAGTGAAGCTAAAGGAGAGTAACTACTGACCGCTTTCTAGAATTCTTTAATTCCGTTTTAAAGCTAAGATACCTCCTCTAAGTCTGCTATTCCTGATTCTTAATAGCACAGGAAACAGACTAGTTTGTGATTACCCGACATCGGAGAATCGACAAAAGTCTCTTTTTCCTGGGAGAACTTGAATCTTTCTATCCTTACTTATTCTTTGCAGCTACCGACACTGACTAATCCTTGAATCTATCTATCTCCGTAACAATGCCGTTAAGCTTCCCTTTTAGAGAGAGGGCTTTTCCCTTTCGCTCTCGACTGATAGAACCTTTTCGAAGAGACTTATTCCTGCCCGCGTGCAGGAGACACGATAAGGCCCTATTTCCAGCCTTTTCTACCGGGATAGATAGGGCAAGATACCAATACAACCAATATCTCGCAATAGGAGCCTTTCCGTAATACTAAGATTTAGATTTCTTTCTGCAGCTTCTAGAGCGGACGTCGTGCCGTGCCCCCTTCTTTCTAGACTTTGTATGAAGTGCTTGCGATGTGAGGCCAATATGATGATCGCTAAAAGACCCCATTTCAATCATGCGCTGATCTAATAAAAGGGCGGGAAGATACCTCTCTCTAAACAGACGAATCGGATCATCAGTGAGTCACCGCTAGCTCACCATTAGCGAAATAGGACGAGTCCTTTCCCTTTACGTCTGTCTCGCCAAGACAATCTCCTTGCGTTCGCATCCAATGATTCATACAGATCTGTGCAAAACCGTGATATGACTTACCAAGCTAGCTTGGGCATCGTCTGTCGGAAAAATCCAAAAAGAGAAGCTCGAAAGGCTACTCTGCACTCAACCATTCCATTACTCAATTATTCAACCATTTCTCGAAGAAAGAACGCGCCAATTACCCTTTTCATTGCTATGAGGGTTTCGAACCCATCTATAGCGCTCGAGAAAGGAAGAAAAACCTTAAATGCAATGCTAAGCCCCTTAAGAAAAGCCAGAACTAGTGTGAGACTCCTCCTGGCGAATCGAGGAAATATACCTATGTTGGTCGCCTATCTGTTATCTTGCATCTGCCATGGAAGACGAATTCAATTCATTCTTTAGTATGCTCTTTCACTATGGATGATCTATTAACTGAACCTGGAAAACGAGATTGATAGCGAAACAAAGATACAAGCCTAAGGCTTGGGGACCAACTCACTCATTTAATAGTAGAGAATTCCAGCATTGGTTCAAGGTCAATCTGCAGCTCCCATCTTTGAAAGGCAATTGAAAACTCACTTCACACCAACAGAATATAGAAGAATTCCCCTGTTGGTTGGAAAAGAGAAAGAAATGGGATTTTTGGGCGTAACGTTGTGGTTGTTCCCTCGACTGACCGAGAAAAACAAGTTCCAGAGGCATCTTCCATTCATATCGATTTGGGTTTTTCCGCACCATATTTTGATCTGCCTCTTCTTCGATCCGGAATTCCCAGCAAATCCTTGACTCCTCGAATACAATGGGATTTCACACCTGGCGAATCCTTTACTCTACCTCCTCTTATTAACACCATAGAATGTTCCTGCAAATTATGACCTTCGCCTGGAATGTGAGCAAATATATCATGTCGATTGCTCAACCGTACTTTGGCTATCTTACGTGGAGCTGAATTAGGTTTTTTCGGTGTTCTCGTTGAAACACGCGGGCGTACTCCTTGCTTCTGGGGACATTGATCCGAAGCTCGAGTACGGTCCGTGCGCCGTTTTTCTTCTCTACCATGACGAATCAATTGATTTAATGTAGGCATCGCTCTTTCCTTTGTCCTTCCCCCCGATTTTTTCCCTATCACTAGTGATTACTCCCGATCCGAAGCACCCCTTTTCCATTCATAGAGAGATCCAATCGTCAAAATCAATAAAAAGGCCATCATGGACCAAAATCCAAACGGATCAATCTTGTTGGGAGGTACTGCCCAAGGAAAGAAAAAGGTTACTTCCGGATCAAGGATAATAAATAAAATTGAAACAAGATAAAATCGTATATCGAAACGACTTCTGGCATCACCGGAAGGATCGAAACCACATTCGTAGGCCGACAATTTTTCTGGATAAGTCGAACTATTGGAAGCAAATGGAAAAGGAAGACCGAGTGGGATCAAAGAAACTAGCGGACTGATCACTAAATAGATACAAATAGGTGCAAATTCTGACATCACCACAGCCCACTTGCTTCTATCGCCCCTTGCTCGCGGAGCGTCATACCGAAAAAAAAGAGAAAGAAAGTATTACGAAATAGCGCCCCACATGCTTATTATTTCGATACTTTTTGTCATAATGGGGTTATACCCGCACCCGCCTTCCAATAAGAGGGCATGCACATAGGTGAGAGTGGATAGATCTGTCAAATCCGTATTTATAGTCGAAATGACAGATTGTGCCAGTTCAGTCCAGGAGTGACCCACGGGCAGTTTTTCGATACCATGATGAATCCATTTGAACTCTAGTTGAGTGGCTATCTCGTCTAGATACTGTTCCGGAGTAAAGAGAGGAAGATTTTGAATGTCCAGCTCCTGGGCATACTCTGAAACGAGACGGGCTACTTGGTCTTGGGCCCGTGAAGGAAGACTCCATTTGTGGAGCGCGAAAATGAATATTATTCCAATACCGACAGCAGCGGAAATTGAAGCAAGGGGTCGCTTTGAATGAAAGACGAAAGAAGTTCTTGTATATTCATCGAGTTTATATAAAACTAATAGTTCCGCTTCTTTAAACTTCAACTTACACAGGATCTCAAAGCAAGCGGAGGGGAGAATCAAGAAGCACTTCTAGGAGGGAAGGACATCTATCTCGGATCCCTAACTGGGACAGTCTTATCTATAGCCCTCCACCGTCGTTGAGACTGCGAAAGAAGACTTGTAGGAAAGAGGCCGGTTGGCTTAGTCCAACCAAGAAAGAAGAAATGAACCAAGCAAGAAGCGATGAAAAGTTGGCTTAGTCCAACCAAGAAAGGCATGGGAGTCTTTGGGCATAAGCAAGAAGAATCGAATTATCTTTCTATACGTAATTTCTTGCATCTTCGTCTAGTCTAAATTCTATTCTCTAAGAGAGAGAAGGGACTGTGCTTCTTCTATTATATACGATGATAGTCTATTCTTCTTATGAGTGATCCACGTCTTACCGTAGCGCCCGGAGAACTTAGCTATCTTACTAAGACTGATTTTTTGATTGCACAAGTATCGGTCATTCGTCAACCTAATTTCGAGTCCCTTGCTTCACGTCCTTATCAAGCAACTCATAAATGTAAGTCTCTGCAACACCTTCTTTCCTTAAAGGCGTACCCAAGCCAGACCTCAAGTGACCGACCAACCCCTTGATATACATCTCCGCCACCCCCACCGGAATATTCTCGTGGCCGGCCACCGCCAAGGAACGTGATCACCACATCCACCATCATGTCAAAGGGATTCCTGTACCTGACTCCGGTCACCAAATCGTCCCTGAAATTGAAAGGATGCTCTTGAAACAGAGCAACCCCTAACGGAATCTCGGAGTTTATCCTATACATGTTTTACGGCTAAAGATTCCAAAAGAAAGACGAGTTGGTGTCGTCCAAGAACTGAAGCAAGGGCTTGATTAATGTGCTTGTTCTTCTTCCTTTCTTTTTTTTCTCCCTGTCATGGGTTGAGTCAACAAGGGAATGGTATCATCCTTCTTTCTAGGAGTGAGGCTCCCTTGTCCTGATGTTCGTCTTTCCCTCGTCTTTTTTCTAAGTGGAAGAGAGGCATGGTTGAGTTGGGGTGTAGTCTTCTGGTTCTTTCTTCTTGCTTGTCGTCCTTCCTTCCTTCTATTGATCTAGGTCCCTTTCTAGTAGGAGTAGCTTATCTCTTCCTTTTCTTCTAGTGCTTAGCGTGTTCTTTCTGTCTGAGTAAGATAAGGGAGTAGTATGCTGCTTCCCCCCCTTGGGTATCCGGGTTGTAGTCCCCTAGCCTTATCCTTTAGTCGTTGAGGGAAAAACCTTCTGACGAGGAAAATGCTCTTTATTCGAGTGAGGGTTGCAGGTGGATAAGCGGCTGGGCTAAGTGAAAATCCTTTAGTGAGTCGCGCAGACGATTACTGAAAACTTTCAAGAGAATGCCTTTTCGCGGCTCTTACTATTTCCGGTGAAGAGTAGCTTTCCCTGTACCCGGTCTAGTCTTTCCTCGAATGTCATTGCTAGCAGAGATCAGAAGCAACGGCATTACCACCGGGGGAGCTGTTAGTGTAATTGAATATGCTCTTACTGTTGGAGAAGACTTTGCAATAAGACTGATTTGCCGTCTTTCCGGAGTCAAAGGTAAAGGTGATGGCTTTCGATCCCCTCCTCGCACATAGAATGGAAGAATCCACTGTTAGGTGCTTAGCAGCTCTTTGTTGAAGGAAGAGAAGCATCTAATGCCATTGTTCTTCTTACAGAATATGATATGCAGGCATCAGCTGTTCGGGAGGGGAGGAACGAGGTTCTTAGTAAAGGCCTAACCGCTCTTGCAGGCGGGGCTAATTCTTTCGAGACGGGAAGAGAAGGAGTTAGCTCAGTGACCGAGGGAGAAGTTCTTCTCTCGGCTCCTCTGTGTTGAAGAAGCACGGGATGCAGAGGCATCAATGGTAGCATCAGCGGTTCAAGTGCAGTGGGTAGCAATAATTCAAAATGAGGGTTCCAAACCTAGCTTTATCTTTCGCTTGAGACTGGGCCCAACTTCATACTCCGTACAAGCTGCAGGACTGGACTATAAAAAGAAAGGTATTCTAGGCGAAGTATGCAGCTTAGTTTCGTAGCTCCGGAGAGTCAAGCCCAATTGTCGGTATCATTGAAAACTTGTGAGTCCGGTCAAGTCAACTACTTTTTTTTTCAGCAGGGCGAAAAATAGGAAGAAGATCTCAGTCCACTATCTGATGGTTTTCGTGGACGGTCTTTCACCAAAGGCGATAATACGCCCAGGGTAGACCACGACCTGCTCTAGGTTGCTTTCGATCTAAAGCAGAAGGGAGATAACTGTCCCTAGCTCACTGGGGGGTAAGGCGCTCCGGGGAGACGTTGAGCGGAGCCGGTCAAAGGACTTTCAACTCCGCCAGCATCAGTCTTTCATTCTACGCAATCTTGGGCTCTTTGAGGGAGTGGTCGGAGCCTCGGCAAGGCGTCTTCCGATCGACACGTAGTAGCCTAAATGTGGAGGATCCTTTTTCCTTCTTTCTTCATCGATCAAAAGCCACTAAGAAAAGGAGAAAAAGGCCTCGGTCAATGAAAAGGAAGGGCCTCGTAGACGCTTTTGAAGAAAGATAGAACCTGAGGATCGTTCTCCATTGGGATGACTATTAGAGTAAGAGAAAAGAAAGGGCCTGGAGAGTGAGAAGCAGCCTTTAGGGATCGGCTACGCGGATCAAAAAAGGGAGGTTTTGCAGACAGATAGATGGCGCTAGCTTTCTAAAAGAGTTTGAAAGATCCGCTTTCTTCACATCCTATTTCAGTACGCTGCCCGATTCTTCTCTCTTCATTGGCTTAGTCAGCCGGGGCTTCTTCCACTTCAAGGCGGCCAGGCCCTTCTCTTTTGGACTCTTGGGAAAGAGTCTCATCTGGGAATTAGCAAATTACAATACCAAAAGGGACTTAGCGGTAATCACTCTTTTTCCATGAGCTTTAGGTCATTACTCTCTCGTCAACTGGCCTTGAAGTGGAAGAAGTCCCAGCAAAGGGACTCTCGAGAATAGAAAGATAACTGCTAGTTTCGACTATCTTTCCTGTTCAAATAAAACAAGTGGACCAACTCTAACGTAGCTTGCTTTCCGGGTGGCGGTATAGGTAGGTCATATAAATAAAGAAGTTCTTTGCGGGTATGGTATGGGAACCCCATCCTTCAGGATGGTTTCCAATCCTTAAGAAAAAGTGGGCCGGTTCGAATCCAACTCGTGAAAGGGCAATGCGGAATGGCTAGAAAGACACTTTACTTAGCCCGGGTCTTTGCATTGATAATTGTTCAGTGAGAGAAGGGGTAGACGAGCCGGCCTCATCTCATCCTCTTGTCTCTTATGAGCATACCTCAATTCGGCTGGTTGTCGGGAATCCTACCTCTTGAATGAACCGGCGATGCCAAGTAGACCAGTACCATCCCTCAAACATTTTTCTTACCAGACCAGGAAGCAATCTTAGAAGGAGCTCTCTCCGGTTCCAACGCTTCAGGCGTCAGGCTCAGGGAAAGCTTCTTACTTCGGTTCACTAGGGGTTTACAAGGACATGGGATTTCTTCGTCCCAATCCTACCGCTCCGTGGGTGACCGAATGGCTCGTAAACTAAATGCTTGGAAGAGCCCTCTTCTTTCTTTTCCGGGGAGGATAGTCCTCATCCAGTCCGTCCTTCACCGCTACGCCCCTCATTTCCACTTTCCCAATTCCCGCGAAGCATCCTATTTGCCTATGATCGCATTCAACGTAGGTTTCTTTGGTGGATGCTAATGAATGCCTTAACCTGGTTGCTTGGATCTCTATCTGCAAGCCTTATCTTATGATGAGTAAGAATCATACGATCAAGAGAAAGAAACCGCTCCTGGCTCTGTTACTTCCTTTCACGTCAAGGGGCCGAAAGACACAACATGGATTAGACATAGCTCGAAACAAACCGGTCAAAAGCGAACGAACAATAAAGATAGATTGGGCATGACAGATGTATCAATGGATCTAGTCCCAGGGGCGCATCCCCCATGCAACTTGTTATAGCTAGAGTTTTGGGCAGTTTGTCGCTGCGCTCTAGTTGCTTGTAGCTCCTGGCTGACCTATGAGGAACGCTTCTCGCTACAGAGTATTCTGGCTACGAAAGAAGGTTAGGTCACTTCGCCCACTGCAACGAATAGAACAATAAGATGATAGGGGTATGCGACTAGACCTGCAAGACCCGCTTTGGCTTACTCCACTGAAAGGGCAACTAAAGGAAAGGTCATTCACCCGATCTATGACAAGAAGGGATTGGACTCGAGCGAAGACTGGAAGGCTGGAACTGATGCGTACGGGATAGAACGAATCGAAAGCTTACGGACTGCAGACAAGGAAAGTTAGCCCTAAAGAAAGGGGCTTCCCCCCAAAGCGAGGCTCCCCTTCTTTTTGCCGTCTCAAATGCGATTCACGAATCAGGCCTCCCGAGAAGGGGAGAAGCGACTCGTCGGTCTTCCTTTTGAGATGCCCCCGAAGGAAGAGCAGCTAGTTTTCTTTCCCCATTTGGCTGATGACTAGGCGACGCCTTGTTAAAATTGGATTCTTTCTCTCCTCAGGAAAGAAGGGAAGCCCTTGCCATTGGCGGGAATTTCGCCCGCGGAAAAACTAAATAGAGAAAATTTTTCATATTTGCTTGCGATGACAAATCGAGATACGAAGAAGGGTTGCTTCCAGAGAGGATTTCCTCCCAGAACCCTCTGCATCCCGGGGCCCCGCCTTAGGGGAGGCCGACCAAGAGCAAGGAAGACCAGGCTTAGGCGGCTTAGGCACTTCTTCCGCGCGGCCGGGGAAAGATTAAACCCTTGATCAAGAGACTGAATTGGGGAATGGGAAGGCACAAGGTAGAGCCAGGCGGCCCAGGAGTGGAAAGCCAAAGAAAGAGGTCTCACAGTCACAAGGCGTTAAGCTACCGGGAATAGAATAAGAGTAGTGACTAGTAAAGATCACTAGGGCATCGGTTCTTCGCCGAAGACAAAGACTGAGGGAAAGCAGTTATGACTGGACCGGAAGATAATCCCTTATGGGATGGGCAAAGAAGAAAGCTGGCTATGCATTTGCTTAACACATGCCAATTCGTAACTCCATGGGCTAAGAAGAAAGCTGGCACAGTGATCTATTTGCCTTAGAATTTGGTGTAAATACATTCCTCATCGAGTCGTATTGGGAAGCATCTCTCCTAAAGGCAATTCTCTTCTTCTTAAACAAGGAAAGTAAACAAAACTTCTCTTTTATCAAACTTTTTTTTTGCCTCATCTTTTTCTCAAATCAATGCCCAGAACTGATCTATATCACACCTTCGCCCCACAGCTCTTTGTGTTGGGGCTTGATTCCCAGCCGAGATAACCATTTCATACCTCCCCCGATCCTTGAAATTGCCAGTTGCCAAGGTTTGCTTGCTTGCCTTCTACAGCTTAATCAGCAGGCGAAGGAGCAGCAGAAAGAGCTTTTGCGGCAGCAGGTCTCAAGAGAGCCTTTTCTCTTTTCTTTGGTTCCAAACCTCGTCTGTCTAAGACCTCTGTAAGAAGAAATGCACGTTTTAGACCCCAGATGATATGAACCCTGAAAGGGAGGGTCAACATGCCTTAAAACGCGTTTCTGAGGGGCGAAGCGGTGACTCGACCGAACCCTTGACCCTAACCCTCGGCCAATGCGTTGATGTCAGGGGACCAACCAATGCATTCTTCGCCACCAAGTGGAAAGAGATCAACGCTAATACAGACTGCGATCCGAGAAAGCAACCTAGCATTCCACAGCTCAGAGGCTCGATGTAATTGACCTGGCACACGAAACACAGCTCTTTTGTGCCCCTTTTTTCCTATCCGAATTGCCAGTTGAATAGGAACTCCCCGATTCTCTGATTCTCCTTCTTTCGCCCAACTAAGACTCAACCGGTTCACTGATTGGAGGTTGGGACATTCGGTTTAGGCTCTTTGAGACCTATTCTTTCTGCTGCGCACCTATCCTCGATCGGACTTCATGCATGTGGGTATCAACCAAGTTTGAGAACAACTAGTAGTTGCCTCAACTAGATAAAATCACTTCTTTCCGTTTGGGACATTCGCCAGGTGGCGTAGCAAGGATCTGGTTGAAAAGCAAGCCAGGGAAGAAGACTAACTATATGCTTAATGCAACTTCTAGACTTCTCCAGGATCTGAAAGATCTGGTTGAAAAAAGCCAGGATCCCTAGGATCTGGTTGAAAAAGCAAGCCAGGGAAGAAGATGGGGTCAAGATAGCTATTAGGGGAAGAGATTACTGGGAATTCCCCAAAGAGAGTTGTGCGAACCGTCAGTCTCCCGCTCTTTTAGGGAACCGATGCGTACCGTTATGAGTTTGATTCTAGGGTAAGAGAGTCCTCTTAGATTAGACAGACGTGGGAATAAAGCCCTTCCACAGTGGTACCCTCGGGCTAGGGAAACATGGTACAAAACTGGAAGAGGTTCCGAATCAGGATTGTGTTTAATCCGTGAGAAATGGTAGAGAAATGGTCAACAATTGTACAACTCTAGTCTCATTGGCTAAACTTGTTTAACCAGCAGAAAAAGCTCGTATCTTCGGCTCCTGTTTCAAGCATTGGTGCGTCATCAACTTGTTGGTGAGACATGGAAGGAAAAAGCCCTAGTACTTTTCTATGGTCAAAAGCCGCCCTAAATGGAGGATCTGGTAAAGCTCTTCTTCTTTCTCCTGCGAAAGCATTTGTTGCTGCAGACCAGGTTACTTTTCCATGGTCAGAATTTCCCCGTCCAAAACTGGTCAACAATTGTAGAACTCCAGTCTCATTGGCTAAACTTGTTTGTGTTCAACCAGCAGAATAAGCTCGGTTTGTATCTTCTGCTCCTGCGAAAGCATTTGTTGGTGTAACATGGTCAAAGCCTGCTGTAAGCTGCCCTAAATAGAAGAATGGTTTTGGCTGTAAGCCGCCAGAAGAATTGTTTTAGCTGCACTGCAGATTGGTATCCCAGCTGCTCCTGCTCCTGTTCTAGCTCTTGTTTCGGCAAAAGCTCTTGTAGCGGCTTCGGGTAAAGGGGATCCAGCTAAAGCTATTCTTTCGGCCTCGGCCCCTGCTTCCAAGGAAGACGAAAAGAGAAAGGGGGGGAATATGAAGTTGAATCAGCCGCTTTATAGATAGGGGTTAAAAGGGGCGTAGCGAAGATGGGAGCGGATTCCTTTATCATTTCGCATTTGGTTCGGGAACCCGGTTCATTTAGAAAGCAGATCTTCTTCTTCGTCTTCATTGGGAAACCAGTGCTGCGCACCTCGGGGCTGCGCGCCTTCCTTTTTGCTTTTCTGCTGGCTTTTTTAAGATAAGAATAGGGCGATTGCTGGAAGGAGATAAGGGGAATTGCAGTGGAAAGACTGATTTCCAATCTATGTTTCCGCGCTAGAAGGAGAGGGAGCTACAATTGCTTGAAAGGGACCGGGAAAGTCTTTTTCCTCTTTATCAGGAGCATAAACTTCGCCTCAAAGCGGGGTCTTTGCTTTTGGAAAGTCCTTTTACCTGATAGTCAACCCCCGGGGTCTCTTATATCTTGGTTTGCCGGTATCCCCTCTCTCTCACATGGGAAATGCTCATTGGCTAATCAACTAGTGTTTGCTTTTATGCTAGAAGGAGAGAAGGAGAATCAGTTGAACCGGCTTTGCTAGTTCAATTAGAAAGCAGATCTTGTTCCAATTCATGCTATTTTGCGGGAGCTACTACTGTAGGTATTGGCAACGTTTGCAGGGGAAAGATTTGCTTTTGATTTCGCATTTGATTTTGGTTTCGCAGGAGTCACTGCAATTGCTTTAGCGGGAGCTACTGTAGGGTATGCTATTTAGCGGTAGCAGTTACATACCGAATTCGACACTCTCATTGGATCTCTCTTTTCCACTCTCAACTCTTAATGCTAGGCCAGGATGCTTTGGTTCATCTGACGAAGCGAAAACAAATCTGGTTAAGTGGTCTCAGTCTTAGAGAGAAGGCTCGAGAGACCTAACCCCTGCACTTTGTTCTATTCTATTAGCTGATAATCCATGTTTATGGGAATTCGCAGCTAATCTGCCATTGGGGTATCAAACCCTCGTTTGAGATGCTTTTTGTGCATGACTTGGAGATGGAGTTTTGGAGTTCACTGCAGAAGAGTACTCGCTCGCCCTTTTAGAGTAGAGAATTTCGTTTTTCTAACTCATTCGGAAGCGTAACGAGAGTTTAGAAAGAAATTGCTTTCGCTTGTTGGTGGGAAACCTATTACCGCAGAAAGGGGCGAAGCGGCCCATGCATTTAGCATTTCTTAATTAGGGAACAAAGGCTCGCATTTTGTTTGATATTAAGAAATCCCCCGCTAAAGCAATTGTAGCTGCTAGATCGACTTGTTCGGGAGTTTATTTTACACAACACATAAAGGAAAAGGCAAGGGTCCGAAGGAGTCAAAGGTGGAGCTTTCTAGTAGAATAGTGTAAAAACCCTCGGGGAAGGGAAAGCTAGCGCCTATATATAAATGTTAGGTTCAAGGCAGTTCATGATTCATGAATTGATGTCAATCGTGGCGCTTTCGTCCCAGGTTAAGGTAAATGGGTATCCGTTATCCGAAGTAAGAAAGCCAAAGACCTTCCCATCCGGCTGTCGTCCTAGCGAGGTTTTTATTCCAGGTAGCTAGGAAGCTCTGGTAAGCAAGGATGTTCTTCTCTAGCCGCTGATGAGAAAGATTGCCGTTAGGAGCAAGGATGATTTGGCAAGATAATAGCAACTATAGCAGTTTCTGTTGGGCGTTAAGGCAGTTGGTCATGAGGACGACTGCCTTTAGTTCGTGCTTAAGCAGTTGCTCCTTCTGGGGAAGTAAAAATCGTGCGTATCCTTACTAGTGAGTCAATCGCGACAAGAGTACAACTTCTATCCTGCTTCCCGGCTGGCCTATCTTTTCTTTCTTTTTGCCATTGGAGCACACCTTTCGCTAGGAAGGGATCAGTTACGAGTACGAAATGCTTTTCACATACAAGTCGGATAGGGCGCTAAGGCAGTTACACTCCTCCGCCTGGCATTCCAGTTCAAATACTAGTGAGGTAGACAACCTCATGTCATGCGTGAAAATAGTAATGACCTTGCCTACGCCAACCTAAAAGACCAACTCGTGGTCTTTAAGAAAGCGAAGGGTCACTCCTTCGTTGAGAGGACGATGAAAGAACTCTTTCAAAGGTGGGAGCTCCCTCGAGAGGAAGTTTAACACACACATTCAGTTAAAGAAGGCAACCTTGGCTCTAATAAACCTCCTCCGCTACAGATACAGGAGAATGCGGCTAGTTGACTTTTCCTTACTTTCGTACGTAACCTTAAGCGAGGGTAGCTCAGCTGCTTAGAGCAAAGGACTGAAAATCCTTGTGTCAGTGGTTCGATTCCACAACCCTTTTTCCATTGAGTAGGGCTATGTATGACCTGTAGGGTATGATTCTCTTCTATGGCCTTTTATGATGCTAATATCGAGAGATTTCACTGTAAATAACCATTGACATTCAATCCCTTTTGAACAGGGGCGTAGCGGTGGTCTATTTCTGTTACTGGAGAAGTAATTCGATTTTGATACCAGTTTAGGTTTGAAGATACTCGACTGTAAAGGAGAGGGGGTAAGCGTAAGCGGTAGGCTTTCAACCCCTCAAGTTTGACCCGGTAAGTCTAAAGGCCTAAAGGTATGGTATTTACTTACCCCTGTAACTAACCTAAGGGTATATTACGTAGGTAAAAGCTAACCTAAGGGTCAATTACGTAGGTAATAAAGAAGTCGTTTATGAGTTCGCTTTCCCTATAACTAGAAATTGAATAAGATAAGAAAGAAAGATGCAGAGTGCTTTCATACCCCTTGGTCACTGAATCCTAATCAGACTCCCGGAGGTCACTTGGTCTGGGATCGACAATGGCCAACGTTCTTTACCTTAAACCTGCTACGTCATCGCCTTCTCCGGGCGAGCCAAAAGCATTTCCCTTGCTCGGGCTTAGTTGAAATGAAAGACTGGCCAGCCGACGGGGGATTCCCCTCTCGAAAGAAAAAGAAGTGGCCCTTCCAACAACAGAGTCAATAGCAGCTGAGTCGTGAACAACTGCCTATTCTATAGCAGCAGCCGGGTAAACTCCTATTCTATTTGCCGTGAATAAAGTACCAAATGGAGACTTGCCTTCACTTTACCTTACAGCTTCACAAGTCCTACTGGCGGAAGCCCGGAAAGAGAGAATCGCATCCAATCCCTTTTGGTTGAAAGGTCCCCGGACTGGCTATCGAGAAGCAAACCCGCCGCCTTCACTCTCCGTTCTTTCTGAAAGAGAATGCCTTACTAAAGGGCCAATACTTAGTAAACCAACGACGACGGATACCCTGGCATATGGAAGAGGGTCAAGAGCTTCTTCTTTTTAATCTAAAACAAATCCGTGCCATGTCATTTCACTCAACAAGAATTGACTCCTCGTCTGGTATTCATTGGAAAAGATCACACCGCTTGTTCATCTGCACCCGAGAACATCGGAGTCGTGAAGAGCAAAAGGACTGATCGCTACTACTACTAAGACTCTGAGCTATGCCACGAGCGGGGCTAACTGCGTAGGTTATTCCTTAAACATCTACAGAGCGAGGTCCGGAAGTCACTGCTTTCAATCTCTTTGCGCTAAAGCTAACAGTTGGGGATGACATAGCAATAGTAGCTCCTAGTCTTTTTTCTATCCATTTCAACTCATAAGGAGTACGGCATAAAGACATATAATATAGGAAGAAGGGGTGAGATCTTCGTATATATAGTCACTAATCTAATCATTTATTCTATTCTATCAATCACTTTAAAGCACTCAATTCTCGAAAGATCTAGATTTGAGATTTCTGAGGGACTTCCCTTACATCCAAACACCCAATCCCCTGTGTTAAGCATAGCCCGCCTTTGGTCTTTTGGTAGTGCCCAGCTCCACTTAAGACAACGAAGGAGCCCCTCCCCGTCTTGTCGAGACTAGACGGACTCAGATAATCAATGTATTCATCGTACCCCTCCCCTTGATTTGACTTTGAATGAGCCTCAGACCTCGCTTTGTTTGACCATGAACAAATGATCGATGCCCTGCCCTCAATCTGCAGGGGCTTCTAATGAGAAAGCTGGACTTGGTGGGTAAAACCTCCCTTGGGTACGAAGGTAAGCCATAAAAAGCAAGGGGCTAAGCGGGTATTCACTCCTCCCTTGTCGCTACTACCAGCTCGAGGCCTATTGTCCACGAAGGCGGATCTCAACACTGGCTTTGGAAAAGCATACCTTGACTATTCGAAGACAATGGATTGGTTCTAGTTCAATTCCAGGTAAAAAAGCCCATTACTCCTTCCAATATTCATTGCCTCTAGTTCCGACTTAAGAGTTAGCCACGTAACCATTTTTAAAACCCAACTACGATCATCAGAAGGTGACGATGAAAGAGGCCCACGAGCCCCACCGTATCAAGGCGTACATCCGTGTGATCGAGACTATACGATACCGCTGAAAGCAGAAACCGTAACTTTTTCAAAGCCTTGCTTCGCCATCAGGCTAGACGAAGAACAGACTCCCTAAAGTGAACTAAGGATAACACCCCGCTAATGCTAGCAGCTTTTGTGGAAAGAGAAATCTCCCTTACTTTGTTAACTGACGTAAGGAGAGCACCTTTAGTACGCCATTGGCTTTACTAGTAGGCTAAGGTAGTGTATCGAGGGGCTCTAAGCGATCAAGGAGCAGCTTAATGCGTCTTTATGGCATAACCCGGAAAGACTTTTCTTAGTCTTTTTCCTATTGCTATCGCACCCTTTACGCTACCGCACAACTAACCGTTGCTTGGTTAGTCGGATCAATCTCACTCTCGAAGTTGGGAAGAATCAACTGAAAATGCGAGGGGTGCGAAGCACGAAGCATGACATTTTGTTTGAACGAATCATCGAAGGGAAAGGTCGACGAGACAGCAGAGGAAGTGTAGGCCCTCCTTGAGATGGGGAGATGGTTTGACCGCTTATATTTATACACGTGTCACTGTCAGATCGAAAATCTATATCATCCTAAAAATGCGGAGGAAGAAAAGCCCTCGTTAGGCCGAAAAGGGAAAGGCGCTAGGGCAAGCTCTTTAAACCATGGGGAAGGTTCATCGAAGGCCTAGGGCATTATCTGCCTCAAATCAAAAGGGCTCGAGAAGGCGCATCTGTGGGTATTAAAAGGACGAGTTTCGGGGGTCTCTGGCCATTGAAACCATTTCTCCCTTATAGCCTTCCTCCAACAGCTGAAATAGCAGTTGATCTTGCTAAGAAGTAAGAAGGAAGACCGCGTATTCCATTCCTTCAACAGCAGTTAGGCCTACAACCTTGAGACATTCTTGGTCCCAGCTAAACAAGCTTTATATGGGTATCCAATTGAAATCCAGGCACTGTTCTTTTTCGCACTGAGGTGTGCAAAGCAGATGCTAAACCCGGAAAGCGACGGCAAGGAATTGATTGAACGGATTGATAAGCGGATCACAGCTCTTAGCTACCACATCCGGAACTACTATTGGCTGGATTTCACACAACTGAATATCATATACCGCTAAAAGACTGAGAAAGACTCCCACACTGCTGTCAATAATTTCAATGTCATCCCAGAGTCTATCCCTAATTGGGTGTTTGATTTCATGCCTTTAAGATGAGGTTGGTTATCTGATGGGCAATGTCAGCCCAGCTCGCATGGACTTTCGATGGTTCTTAGTTGGAAACTGCATCGCCATTTTGAGTTGCTTAGTGACACGTGAACAGGCAACAGCGATCATGGATCTGATTGAGGAACGATGGGAGGACTTGATTGGAGAGATGCCGTTGAAGATTACATACCCGGCACTGGATTTGATCCTAAGAACACGAGGTGGAGTTACCACAATGTCGGGTCTTGGCCAGGTGAGTGTCACAGTCACCCCTAGCATACAATATCATGACAGTTTTTTTACTGGCACCTGTTTTATCTTCCAACAAAGATATAGTGAAGTTTTTCCTGTGCATTAATTTAAAATTATACCTGCTTAAAAGGCCTGCAAACTATTCTCGCCTATGGATGGAACGTATTCGATCGCTTCCATCACTGTGAACTAGCAAGCACTGAAAGGAAAGTGTATCCCTTGCTCTCTGGATTGCTCACTTGCTTGCGTAATGGTCAGGAGAAGAAATGAAACTAGCAACATATAGAATTCCAATAGCGGTAGGAGAACTATTACCTACAGGTCCTCTTACTGGGACATCAGTTACAACAGACAGATAAGAGGGCGGACTCTATAGGGATCTTAGATAGGCTGGCTAAGAAAAAGAAAAGGCAGGCCCTTAATATTTGGATATTTCAAATCCAGTTTTTGGGAGATAAGTAGAAGTAGGCGGCGGAAAAGTTCTTGTCTCTTCTTAAGAAGGTGACTTCGTCTCTATATCAGTAGTCCGCAAGCGGGTAAGTGAGCGAATAAGTTCCAGACGATCATTGCATAGGAGCGCGGGAATGGGCATTTTTGGGTAACATCACCTAACACTAATCACATCATCGATAAAATGCATCACTTTACCGATGTTCCTAATATTACCATAACTCGGCTTATTATCCGACCTATGAACCAAATCCTTTATTCGATGCCGCATCAAGATTGTTTCTTCCTAGAAAGTTGTTGGTTGACTTGATGGCGATACTATAAATGAGCTACCAAAGACTAGTTTCGCTTCCCATTGAGATGATTTTTAGGACCTGGAATTGATTAAGTGAGGGAGCCTGCTTTTCCTGTTATTGTTCTCTTACCCTTGGCTTTTAAAGGGCAGACAGGCTTGACTCACTGATTAGTTGGCACTGAAGCAAGCATCCCCTCTTCTCTTTCCTGGTATGAAAGAAGGAGCTAGGAGCAATCTCCTTCACAGTGTTCTTTCGCGTACTCCTCTGTCTATTTCCTCTCTTCTCTTTCTTATTTATTCTTACTACTATCACTTTCTAAACCGGGCCCGGCTTAAAAAACAGTAACGTTTCGGGGTCGTACGCCTGGAACAAAAAGGTTCATCGTACAATTTCGGCGATTAAAAAAATAAAGGAGTATATCCCTCTCCCTTAGTGTCTTTCCACTTCCGTCGTTCAGGAACAAACACTTCGCCTAATTCTTTTGAATCCCGGCCCGTTTTTTCCCCACTAACCAATTACGTTACGACCATTGAACAAACTTGGTTGACGAACATGGTTTATGCGCCGCTAATGTAGCGGCTTGTCGAGCATTTGACAAACTCACACCATCCATTTCAAATGGGATTTGTCCCGTAGACACACGAGCAATCCAACCCGTAGGATTTCCTTTTCCTCTTCCCATTCTTACTTCTGTAGGTTTCCCGGTAATAGGGAGATCTGCGAGAACTCTTACCCATATCTTACCATTTCTTCGGAATTGTCCGCTCATAGCACGATGGAATTGTCCTATTATAGCCCGACGCGCTGCTTCAATGGCTCGATATGAAAGACGACCAGCTTTACAACTTTTAGTGCCATATCTTCCAAAACCAAGTTGTGTACCGTCCAGTTTGCAACCCCTACTACATCTGCCTTTACGATATTTACTATATTTCGTACGTTTCGGATATAGCATGTCCCCCCTTTTTTTTACTATATGAAATCCACACTTTGACACCTGAGATTCCGTAACGAGTAGATACTTCCGCAGGAGCATAATCTATTTTCTGGTTAAATACATTACGAGATGTTTTTCCATACTTTCCGCATTCAGTTCTAGCTATTTCTGCGCCTTCTAATCGACCTGAACAACATATACGGATCCCCTCCACCCCTTTTTTCATTACTAATGGAATATCCTTCACTATTTTACTAAAAATGGAACGAAATGATCTTGTTTTGTTCCTCAGTTGAAAAGAGATGTCTTGAGCAATCGAAGAAGCACTTTGAAAAACAGATTGAATCTTGACCGACTCAATTAAGGTATTAGTGTTTGTTCTATTAGACAACAAAGATCGCATTTTTTTCATTTCGTTCAAATAAGAGTTGTATCCGTACGGAATTCTTCTGTTTCTCAGTATGATCTCTATCATCATCTCTATTCCCTTTATCAATTCTCCTATCCCACCTAGGTTTATGAATTTCTCTATCAATTCCATTACCTTATCCTTACCCATGAGGTTCCAACATTTGATCCTTAATTGACCTAGGAGTTGTTCCCGGGCATCCTCAAAAAAAAGGTTATTATACACCCCAACCCCATCCCTTGGAAAGAAAAAGGTAGCACCGAAGAAAGGAAAAAGCGAGATGGTGGTTTTTGTTGTTTCCGCGAAGCGAAGATCATTCGCTTCGCGAATGAAGTGAGTCAACCTCTTTTTGGCTTCGGACAAACACTTTTTTTCGCTGGTCGAGCTTTCTACAAAAAAAGCGATGCGAGAACGTATTCTCTTATCTAAGCTTCTTCCCTGTGCATTCGCTCCCCCCATCGTAGATGGTTCAGCCACGCCCGGTGCCACGAAATGATTGAGAACTACGACGGGGTCGAAATGAATTTGGTTCTTTGTATTCAATAAATATTGCATGACCGAATAATTCAAGGAGAGGCACACTGCAGGGAGGGTCCTTTTAAGTAGATGACTCGTCGGGCCGTCGGAGCGGGACTTCTTTGGGAAAAAGAACTTGAATAACTTCGTTTTTCTGAAGGAGTCGTCATTTTCTATCAGGAACGCTATGTCATTTACAACCCCGGCGTATTTCGGATGCTTGAAGGCCCCGCTGACCCGAAGTGATTT